AAAATGGAGACTCACACGAACGGGACTAGGGGACATAGGGAATAGCTGAAATAGAAGCGGACTCGTAGGAAAGAATGGAAGGCGATGGGCTTAAGGCGAGGTATGTAATCTTTCTCCCACAGACTTCCCTAAGGACTGCAACTAGATCTCTCACTTCCTTAAGCTTGATCCCAATGCCTACAAGTGAACTTCCAATGAATGTAGCAGAGCTCGCATGGTCGAGAACTAAAACCCCAAGGACAGCAATCAATTCATCGGATGACGGAAAAAGAAAGAAAAAAAAAGTTTCAGTCTTAAGGTAAGTCCCTGCTTCTGAAGAAGGAGCTCTATTTGACTCCCCTGCCCATGGAGTATAAGTGGGAGTTTCCTTTCCTTCTACCTCTTTCGGGCTTGTATACTATAAGTAGTCTAATATACTTTCCTTGGAGGAATACTAGAATAGGGAGTTCACTTAATCCAATTACAGCCCTAAGGTAAGGTAAGGCTAACAAGTTTTCAAGCTGATAAAAGAAATCCGGCAGGAAAAGAGGAAATCAAATGGCAATCTCTGAGTCTGTGTGAGACCTTATAAGAGCCAGTTCCATTGGGCCTTCCCCTATATCTAATCCAGTGGAAGTTGTCGTTCCGCTTTGAAAGCCTAAAAGAAGGATTCTATTTCAGGTCCATCAAATACAAACGCAAGCTAAGGAAGTTTTAAAGCTATAGTTATAGTATTTTAATTTCAATAGAGCCCAGTAAAATTCTCTTTTCTTTCCTGCCTATTTCCTTTACCTCGGTGGGCAGCTAACGAAATCTCATAGAAAAAGAAAGGGGAAGGCAAAGGTGGGCTAGCTCAACTTCTGAGGCTACCCTTGATGCTTCTTAGATACAGGGAGAACATGAAATGAAAGTCAAGTGGAGTAGGGTCAGGTGAAGAGGCAACTAGCTCCAACTGCTAGATGAAGCTACATTCTGGAAGCGAAGTAGGAACTAGTCAGAGAGGTACTCAACCCCCTCACCTAGAAGTTCTCAAGGCAAAAGATCTCTAGACCTATCATCAGCTGTTGTCACTCCTTGAATTCCAAGTATGAGCTAGTCAGAGCTTTGATCATCTCTCTTTCTAACTCTAATAGAACATCCGAAACTAAGAAGCTTCCTTTTGTTAAGGAAAACTCAATAGCTCAATAACTAGCCAACGGGAAAGGAATCTATGAGAGAAGGTTCTCAAACCGGGTTCCGACCGAATAGAGCGCGGAGCCAACGAGTCTTTAAGTAAGTGGGCGAACAGCGTAACGAGTCTAAGGGCGCTTGAAAGGAATGGACGGGCGTAGGCTTAATAGTGAACGCAGACCCCCCTGCTTATAGATATGAGATCAATGACTTAAAAGACAGATGCCGAGAGAAACTGTTAGACTTCTTTATTGCGTTGCGAAGAGAGATCGAAGACGAAGATTTTCTGACGCAGTGCGGGCACTGGATGGAATAGACAGAGAATAAATATAACAACCCACCGGAACCTCAGGAGCACCAATCTCCCACATCTATCTGCACGAAGCCGACCTATGCTACGGGTAGAAAGAAAAATGAAATATGAAAAAAAAGATGGGGAGTGTGAGATACGCGAACGGGGAGTACGCAGCCGAACAACCGCAGAGGCTTCCAGCAGTGATAGCTGAACTAACCAGATGGGCCGCCCAAAACATGGAGCTGACATTTAAATAAATAAATCGGAAATCAACGAACGTCGGATCCCGGCTATCCGAAAAACGCAAACTGAAGCGGAGGATCACAAAAAAATGCAACACAAAAGGGGCGAACCAAGCGCTTGCGCGAAGGAAGAAACGAATCAACCAGAATGGAGACAGGGAGGAGAGGCGAGTCTGCAAAAAAAAAAAAGCAGCAAGCAACAACGGCTTTTCAGCCGTTGCGCGCTAGCTTGTAATTTAGGGGGTAGGGGTGCCCCTTTCTAAAACTTATATTTAATATAAGGAAGAATAAGGCCCTTTTTTGTTTGGAGTTTTCCCCAACCTATACCTAAGGGCTTCCGTTTTTCAGCTGCATCGCACTGCCGCATAAACAATGGATCCGCTGGGCTGGATGAGCAACCTTCTCTGGAAAGGAATAAGGAATAGTGAAAAGCCATGTCACTTGGAACGGAACTGGTTGCTTATTGACTTTTTTTTAGTAAGACCACTTTGGTAAGCAAAATTCTATTATATTATTCTTAGGCATGGTTGCTTACAAGACAAAAGCTAGCTTCTAGATGTTCTTTGCCTGAACATATGGAGGAAGCAACCTTCTGGCCTCTGTACCAGTAGTGGAGTGGCTTGCGACTTTCAATCAGAAAAGGAAAATGGAGCAAGGCAAGGGAGAAAGAAGTTGTCCCCTCTTCTCTGGTAACCCGCCGCCGGTCATATAGAGTGCTCCGCCCGCATATGTAGAAAAAGAGGGAGCGGGGAAGGAAGAACAACCGTTTGACTTTGGCACATGAGGTGGCTGGGTAACATAATGGAAATGTATC